TTTGAACCCGTGACATTTTGTACCCAAAACAAACGCGCTACCAAGCTGCGCTACATCCCTTTTCAAAATTGTTGTACAGTGTCATTGTACAAAATCTATGTCTTGTTTTCCACATTGTTATTTTCCCCTCTATCTATAATACAATTTTCTTGTAATTTCTTATTTTTGGTTTCATATAATAAAAGAATTATATACATCTGAAACCTAATGTAAAAAAAAAAAAATACAAATGATCTTGAACTACAGCATCTGACCATACATGTATTACAATAAAGAAGGAGGATTTTCAATGCGAGATATAAAAACATATCTCTCCACGGCACCTGTTCTAACTACTCTATGGTTTGGTTCTTTAGCGGGTTTATTGATAGAAATTAATCGTTTATTCCCAGATGCTTTGTCATTCCCTTTTTTTTAATTATGGTTATTGATATGCGAAAAAATAAAGAAAATTTTGGATACAATTATACGCGATGTAACTAAAACTTCGTCCCCCCCCTTTTTCATTCAGTTCTTTAGGAGAGGAAGGAAAGAGAAAGTGTATTGAACCTCGGCAAAAATCTGGTGAATCTAAGATCCTATTTTGGAGAACAGAAATGGAAAGGGGAGTCCCGTCTAGGGCAGTCTGCACGAAATCAATCATAGCATAGAAATAGAAAGAGGATCTTAAAATGAAATGCTAGGATTAGAATAGGAATAATTGATAGTTAGAAAAAAATTGTATTACTTACATTATTACTATTATTCTATTCATAAGAAATGGAATTTCTAGTTAGTAACTTCTATTGGTTTTTTGTTATTTTCGTATTCTTTGGTTCGGATCGAAAATAGAAGAGTGAAGTCAATTCAAAATAGAAAGGAGGTTCATGGCCAAGGGTAAAGATGTCCGAGTTATAGTTATTTTGGAATGTACCAGTTGTGTCCAAAATGGTGTTAATAAAGAATCACCGGGCATTTCTAGATATATTACTCAAAAGAATCGACACAATACACACAGTCGATTAGACTTGAGAAAATTTTGTCGCTATTGTCACAAGCATACGATTCATGGGGAAATAAAGAAATAGATCGAGCAGAACGTGTGTTCAATCTTTCCAATCCAAGGGGTAGGACAGGAAAAGGAAGAACTTCACATATATATAATATAAAAATCAAACCTTATTTTGGTCGGATCTGAAATGAATAAAAAAAAATAGAATTTTAGAGATAAGGAATAAACCATGGATAAATCCAAGCAACCTTTTCGTAAATCCAAGCGGTCTTCTCGTAGACGTTATCCCCCAATTGAATCGGGGGATCGAATTGATTATAGAAACATGAGTTTAATTAGTCGATTTATTAGTGAACAAGGAAAAATATTATCTAGACGGGTGAATAAATTGACCTTGAAACAACAACGATTAATTACTATTGCTATAAAACAAGCTCGTATTTTATCTTTGTTACCTTTTCTTAATAATGAGAAACAATTTGAGAGAGCCGAGTCCAACCCTAGAACTACGGGTCCTAGAACCAGAAATAAATAGGCATCTCTTCAATTGACTCAAAACTCCAACCGGAACTCAAGCTCATATGTATGTTTGAAAAAAAAAAGATATATTTTATATATTTTATATTGATTGAAAGATATTCGTTCATTCTTATTAATTTCTCTTAATTTATTTTTATTTGATCTTCCCGGAGAATGGACTCCGGGGAATTCTTTTTCAATCACTTCCATTTCTATTTTCTATATAGAAATATGACTTTAGAATCTCTTTTATTTGAGAATCCTGTTGGAAATAATGTAAAGACAATTCTTATTTGATATAGCAATTTGTGAAAGTATTTTACGATTAAGAAGCAATCGCTTCTTGTACAGATTGTGTATTAATTGGCTATAACTAGGGAATACCATATTCTCGCGAGTTACTGCATTTATCCGAGTGATCCACAAACGACGAAAATCCCTCTTTTGTCTGCCCCTATCTCGATGAGAGGAAACCAAAGCTCTCATTTTCTGTTGAGTAATGGTTCGAGTAAGTCTTGAATGAGCTCCTATAAAGGTTGATGCAAATAAACGAATTTTTGTTCGACGTCTCCGAGCTATATATCCTCGTTTAACTCTGGTCATTGAATCAAATTAAACTTTAATGAATAACTAATTGATTTATCTTCTTTCAGTCATCCTTTTATTCCCCGGTTGATTAATAACAAAACGGATTATTCCAATATATAAAATAAAAATTCCAAGGGCTTTTGCTACTATGACCTTCCCAACCACGATTTTTTATTCCTTACGGGCTACTTGGAAATAAGAAATTTTATCGATACTAAATAAATCCAAATAGTGGGTTCCATCGTTTCTATGGTTATTTCATAAACGGTGAGGTCCTCTCTATACACCGGAGCCTCTTCTTTCATTTAATCAAATGTTATTGTGAACTTGTATAGTTCACGCTCTTTGGCTCTACCTATCAATTATACAATAATAGTTAGCTTTTTTCACAAAAAAGTTATCCATACAGTGACGGCATTTAATTATGAAAGTTGGCTAGGTAGCTGACCTTATTAGTCCGTTTTTTCAAGAATAAGAACATCACTTTTTGCTTCTTTTCTTATAGTACTATATTCCTCCGCTTAATGGATAACTATTTGCTACCAATGGGGAATTTATTCTCATCTCAAATGGGGTCGTTTGGATTTGCACCAACAGAAACCATAAATTCGAAACAAAAATAATATAGGTATTCCATACACAAAAAATATAGGTATATGATAGATCTTCATTTTTAGGTATTAAATTACGTTCTTCCACTCTATCTATCCTATTCGTTGTTACTGGTGATTGGGACTGGAAAAAAAATGGTTTCATTTATTCGAACTCATGATCTAAACGAGTCGCACATACACCCTAGTACATGTTCCTCGACGCTGAGGGCATCCTCGAAGAGCGGGGGATTTCGTGACATTTCTTATTGGCTGTCTTGTGTTTCTAATAAGTTGTTTAATAGTGGGCATGTCGTATATATAGATATAATAGTTTGGTTTAGATCGATCTTAACCTGATGATTGATGATTAAGAATTTTTTCTATTCAATATCAAATCACGAAAAATTCTAATTATGGTTTGAAAAGGAATCGTGGATTGAAATTACACGGAATCCCCAGTATTTTTCTTTTCAACCGCTACAAGATCCACAATGCCATGAGCTTGGGCTTCTGTTGCTGACATAAAAACATCTCTTTCCATATCTTCGGAAATAACCCATAAAGGATTGCCCGTTCTTTGTACATAAACCTTTGTAAGGGTTTCGCGAAGTTTCAGTAGTTCTTCCGCTTCCAGGATAAATTCTCCCACTTGTGCCTCATAAAAAGAACTAGCAGGTTGGTGAATCATAACCCTGATAATATTGATATAACATCATACATGAACAGTTCTTCTATCTCGCACGATTGGGCTAAAGTAAGGGATAAAAAAAAGAAGAAGAAAAAAAGAGAATTGAACAACCGTACAGGCATATTTTGTTCATTGCATACGGCTCCGCAATGGAATTGCATTTTTCCTCCTTTCTATTCTATCGAAGAAAGAAATAGGATCCTTCCGATCCAAATCGTTGAATGATCCATTTACCACCCTTCCTTTCGTATCGTAGGAAAAAAATACTATGATGGTTCTGTTGCTTTCCATATTTATTTCGTCTTTGATTTAGCAATTCCAAAGTTTCTTTTTTATACGATCAAAATAAGTAAAAGTGATCCTTTTTCCCATTTTAGGACTCTACATAAATATAAGTAACGAGACTTTTAGTGTGTAAGAAAAAAGGGTTTGTGACGCTGAAATGTACTCCCGACACATAAGATAAAGTCGGAAATAACTTTTGTTTCATACTACTATTTCGATACAAAATCTCATGTTAGGAAAAAAATAATGGATTATTCATATCGAATTCGAAGTGCCATGCTATTATTACTTATTCTTTAATATTCGATATGGCGAAGGCATAGTCTTATTCTTTTTTTTTCAAATAAAAACTTCATTGGCGCCAAGCGTGAGGGAATGCTAGACGTTTGGTAATTTCTCCTCCGACCAGAATGAAAGATCCCATTGAAGCGGCTAATCCCATGCATATTGTATGTATATCGGGTGACACAAATTGCATAGTATCATAAATGGCTATTCCTGGTATTACCCATCCGCCGGGAGAGTTTATAAACAAATAAAGATCCTTAGTATCATCTTCTATACTGAGATATACCATGAGACCAACAAGTTGATTCGAGATTTCACTATCAACCTCTTGCCCTAAAAAAAGTAATCTTTCTCGATGAAGTCGGTTGATTAGGACAAAACAAAATAGTATCCCTTACGAACCGTACGTGCACCTTTGGATGCATACGGTTCAAAAATAAAATTGCGAAAAAAGAATCAATGTGTCGATTCCATTCCTATCTCTTTTTTTTTGTAACAGATTTCTGTTTTTCTAATGAAGGAGTTTTTCTTCTATCTTTTCAAAAAACATGAGATGAGGCCCTTCCCTTAAAAAAAAAGAATTTACTGAACTTATTGAACTAACCTTTCCTTGATGTATTGTTTCGTCGAGATTCAAATCACGATGTCATTTTCTTGTTCTTGAATAGGTCCTTTCAATTCTTTTAGGTTCATGTTCTACTCCGGGGAAAGATCTGTCCGAATTCTATTTGCACATATAGGGCAAATGATCTCAGTACCGCCTCTTTTTGCTATGACTTTTTTTTTTCAATTTGTTTCATGCCTTCCCCCAAACTATTCAATGGGCTCATCATACTGGTTAGCAGGGCAATTTCAGATTGCCCCTAAAATAAGTATAAGAATCGTCTATGATACAAGTGGTAATCGTAATATATGTATGATTACCAATTTGGTATTTTCTGAACGGAGCCTGGATACTTTATTAGTCCAAGTCAACCATAAATTCTTCTAATTGATATCTAATTGATAATAGTTATCTTCAATATCAATTGATCTAATTTCACTTCACGCTCCGAATGATTGATGGTTCAATCAATACAATATTTTATTTCTTGGGCGAAACGTAGGATATCTCGATCGGGGGAGAAAACGGGGAAATCCCATATGACCCAATATGTTTGACAAGTCGCACTATACGTCAACCCAAACTGCATCTTCCTCTCCAGGACTCCGAAAAGGTACTTTTGGAACACCAATGGGCATTAAATTTAAGAAACAAATTAAGTACTATACTTCACTTTAATATGGAAACGTAAGAATGGGTTTATTGTCTTCATCATTTTTTTTTTCTGTTTATTCTCTTTTATACATAGATTGAAGGTTGATATGGGAAGACAAAATAAATACAAATTTTAACGAACGGGTCCGCCGATCGTTCGAATAATAAATTAAGTATCTGTGCATTCCTTCCCCTAAAATGGGACCAATCCTCCCATTGCGTATTGGTACTTATCGAGTATAGAATAGATCTGTTTCTCTTTGTTCTTACGAACGGAATTCCTCTGTTATTTTCAACGGAATAGAATAAATAGTAACCCTTTCTCATACGGAATCCACTGAAAAGGTTAGGTATATAGTATAAGTTTCAATGCGATAAAGTTACATAGTAACCATTTTTCTTTACTAAAGGGGTATTTCCATGGGTTTGCCTTGGTATCGTGTTCATACTGTTGTATTGAATGATCCCGGTCGATTGCTTTCTGTCCATATAATGCATACAGCTCTAGTTTCTGGTTGGGCTGGCTCGATGGCTTTATACGAATTGGCGGTTTTTGATCCCTCTGACCCTGTTCTTGATCCAATGTGGAGACAGGGGATGTTCGTTATACCCTTCATGACTCGTTTAGGAATAACCAATTCTTGGGGTGGTTGGAGTATTTCAGGAGGAACTATAACGAATCCGGGTATTTGGAGTTATGAAGGCGTGGCAGGGGCACATATTGTGTTTTCTGGCTTGTGTTTCTTGGCAGCCATCTGGCATTGGGTATATTGGGATCTAGAAATATTCTGTGATGAACGTACGGGAAAACCTTCTTTGGATTTGCCCAAGATCTTTGGAATTCATTTATTTCTCTCAGGAGTAGCTTGTTTTGGCTTTGGCGCATTTCATGTAACAGGCTTATATGGTCCTGGAATATGGGTATCCGATCCTTATGGACTAACTGGAAAGGTACAATCTGTAAATCCAGCGTGGGGCGCGGAGGGTTTTGATCCTTTTGTTCCGGGAGGAATAGCCTCTCATCATATTGCAGCGGGTACATTAGGCATATTAGCGGGCCTATTCCATCTTAGTGTCCGTCCGCCTCAACGCCTATATAAAGGATTACGCATGGGCAATATTGAAACTGTACTTTCTAGTAGTATTGCTGCTGTTTTTTTTGCAGCTTTCGTTGTTGCTGGAACTATGTGGTATGGTTCAGCAACTACCCCAATAGAATTATTTGGTCCTACTCGTTATCAGTGGGATCAGGGATACTTCCAGCAAGAAATATATAGAAGAGTTGGCGCTGGACTAGCCGAAAATCTGAGTTTAGCGGAAGCTTGGTCTAAAATTCCTGAAAAATTAGCTTTTTATGATTACATTGGTAATAATCCGGCAAAAGGGGGCTTATTCAGAGCAGGATCAATGGACAGCGGAGATGGAATAGCTGTTGGGTGGTTAGGTCACCCCGTCTTTAGAGATAAAGAGGGTCGCGAGCTTTTTGTACGCCGTATGCCTACTTTTTTTGAAACATTTCCGGTGGTTTTGGTAGATGGAGACGGAATTGTGAGGGCCGATGTTCCTTTTAGAAGAGCAGAATCCAAGTATAGTGTTGAACAAGTAGGTGTAACCGTTGAGTTCTATGGCGGCGAACTCAATGGAGTCAGTTATAGTGATCCTACTACCGTGAAAAAATATGCTAGACGTGCTCAATTAGGTGAAATTTTTGAATTAGACCGGGCTACTTTGAAATCCGATGGTGTTTTTCGTAGCAGTCCAAGAGGTTGGTTCACTTTTGGGCATGCTACGTTTGCTTTGCTCTTCTTTTTCGGACATATTTGGCATGGTGCTAGAACCTTGTTCAGAGATGTTTTTGCCGGTATTGATCCCGATTTGGATGCTCAAGTGGAATTTGGAGCATTCCAAAAACTTGGAGATCCAACTACAAGGAAACAGGTAGTCTGATACAAGACCACTACGGGATCTTTCGACTCCATTTTTTTTTTGAATTGAATAGGGTAAGGTACCTAAAAAATCTTGGCTCGAATCACCCACTTTTCTTTATTTCCCATTTTTGATATGGTATGTTAAATAATCCAAAACGAATAGGTGTGGAAGCTATAATTGTAAACCACGATCGAATCTATGGAAGCATTGGTTTATACATTCCTTTTAGTTTCAACTTTAGGGATCATTTTTTTCGCTATCTTTTTTCGAGAACCGCCTAAGGTTCCTACTAAAAAATGAAATGATTTTTCATTATCTTAACTGATGTTGAAGTAATGAGCCGACCCTGTTGGTCGGCTCA